CGACTCCATAATACAATTTTTTTATGAAAATTCTGATTGTCTTTTGGATAGAAATCGTGATAATGTATATTTTTTCCTCAAATGTGCTATTGAGGGATAAAGTCTTAAATCTTTTTAAGAAATAAAGTTTTTGATCGGAATATGAAATATGAAAAAAAAGGAAAGACCCCTTAACTTTTGAAGTTGTTAATAGAACGAATCACACTTTTACCACTAAACTATACCCGCTACATATTTATTATTGGATATAAAAGGGCCTTTTGTCTAACAAAGTAATTAGATGTAGTCAAGATAGCATCAGAATCATGAAAATTTCAGCATTAACACGTATTTTGTTCCACCGCGGGAAAACTTGAAAAAAAAAAAGAATAGGTAAATAGCAAAAAATTTAGTCAAATTTCAATAGTGTACTAAAGTTAGAAGTATTTTATTTTTTGAAACCTCTCTTCATTTGAACCATTAGATTTTATGAATTTGAGTAAATTGGGCCTCAAACTTTCAAGCTTGTCCTTTGCTTTGAACAAGTAATTTATTTAGAGTATCATTTTAGATTTTAGAAATATGTGTGTGTGTTTTTTTTTTTTCTTCTTTCTCTTATCAGATATATTTTTTTCTTTTTAAATAGAAAATTTATAAAATTAGGAAATTCATTAATGGAAAACAAATTTCATTCTAAATAAAAATTAAAGTTCAGTATTATATTCATCTTAATAATTCCCTTAAGAAATCTTAATATTAATAAGAAATAAGTATTAAGAAATAAAAAAAATAAAGATGAAAAACCTTAGTACTATAGAAAAATATTAGTACTATATTAGTATATACTATATACTATAAAGACTCTTACTAGTACTAGTAAGGGTACTAGAACACTTTGACTCTTTTTTACTATAAAGCTCTAAAGATTAAATCTTCTAATTTAGACTCTAATTTACTAGAATATACTAAATATACTGAGAATAGAAATAGAATCTCTAAGATTCAATTAGTAAAAATTAGTAAATATATAAATAATATAAATATAAAAAAATAAATATAAATAAATAAATAAAAATAAATATAAATAAATAAATAAATATTAAATATAAATAAATATAATAAATATATAATATAAATAAATATATATAATATAAAATATAATAATATAATATAAAAGAAAAATAGAATATATAGAATATATTCATTTTATTAATTATTAATTTAGATATAGTTAGATATAGATAATTTTTTTCAATAATTTAATAATTTCTAAGATAATCTATCTATTAGAATTTTATCTAATTTCTAATAATTAGGAATGGCAATGAAAATTATTCTTCTCGTTTCAATAAAAATTTTTATTTGTCGGAACAAAAGAAGTACTGGCCCGGTCAGTACTTATACTTAACCAGGCCGGAGAAATGAAGTTTTTGTTTTGTACAAATTTGTACAAAATAAAAGAGGTAAGGTATTCTTTCTATTCGAGAAATCTTTTTTGAATCATTGAAGTAAAATCAAAATTGTTATAAATCTTGACTTCATGTGTTAAATCACATGATAAATTTCCAATTTGGAATGAGGAGAGATGGCTGAGTGGACTAAAGCGTCGGATTGCTAATCCGTTGTACGAATTATTCGTATCGAGGGTTCGAATCCCTCTCTCTCCGACCCCCCCCCCCCCCGATCACTTGAGAATTTCTAATTGGAATAATTTTTGATTATTCTTTATTTATGATTTATGAATCTTTTATCTTTATCTAACATCTATTCAATTTCTTTTCTTCTTTTCTTTATACATTTACCTATGAAAAAAGAAAGTAAAAAATAAAAATGAATCTCATCTCTTTTTTTTTTATTTTTATTCTTCACGCCCAGGATTACGCCCCGGATCATTAGATAAGAATCCGAAGATGAATAGAGAAACAAAGAATATTACTACTGTGTAAACGAATAGTTTAAGAGTAAGCATTACAAATCTCCAAGATAAGATAAGATCATTTTTTTTAAGGAAATAGATCACCTATTTTACGACATATACTATCGTTCTAAAGATGAAAAAAAGGAAGTTTTTTTTTTTGAAATTTATTTTCACGAATTTTTTCTAATGTAATAAGATTCGTATTTTTTGTTACCAAAAATTTCTTGCCATATTCATATCTATAATTAAGTAAATTTATGGGGTATGGGATCTTATAAAGGAAAGGTTAGAACAAAAGAAATAAGCTGATTAGCTTTTTAAAGAAAAAATAAAGATCATCGCCCCCTTCCCTTATTCAAAATTCAAATTAAAATTCAATATAAAATACCAGACTTTTTGAATTGAGGGTTCCTAATGTCCAGACTTATCTGAATCTTATTTATGATCTTATTGATTTTCAGAAGAAAATCTCATCTTTTTTTTTATCAAATAAATTATGAATTGAATAGAGATTAGAGATTCAATCTTATCGGAAACTTACAGCAGCTTGCCAAACAAAGGCTAAGAGAAAAAAGAGTACAGGGATAATTGGCATAACGTCTATGATTGGATTAAAAAAGGCATAAGCCTCGGGCAATTTGGCGAAGAAAAAACTACTCGAATAAAGGGTAGAATTAAGACAGATACAAATTAAACAAAAGATATTAAGCATAACAAATATTCTTTTCTTGTTCTTAAAGTTAAAGATTCAAATTAAATTGAAGAAGAAATTATCAGATTGGATTGAGTTGTTTTTCTGAGGGAAAATTGAAAATAAAAAAGGCAGATAAAAGAAAGAAATTCTTATTTTTCTTTGACTTCTCCCCAATCAAGAATCCTTCCTTACATTATCCAATCAAATAAGAATACAAAGAATTCTATTTTCATAGAATATCTTAATTGAATTCTAAGTAATGATCAATTAATCTTTTTGATTCTATATCTATTCTGTTGACTCCTAGCGTCAACATGTCCTATATTTCTTTAGGTTGGTTATTGACGAATAACAAATATTTCTCTTAGTTTTTCTTAGACCAAAAAGAAATGGGGCGTGGCCAAGCGGTAAGGCAACGGGTTTTGGTCCCGTTACTCGGAGGTTCGAATCCTTCCGTCCCAGATCGTTCGCATAAGAAACGAAAAATTCTTCTCGATTGAAATTGAAAATTGAATTCAACAATTCTTTTTTTTATGATGGATATGGATACGAAAAGATCGGAATCCTCGGATTCTGATTTTATCTTTGATTTTACCTTACACGAGACTTTTTATACTTTCTAATAATGAAAACAAAGAAACTTTATTCTCAAACTATCTCTCTGTTTTAAATTAAATGAAAATCAGATTCAATTGGAGATGGTAAAAAAAAAAGTAAATCATAATATTCAAATCAGAAAATCATATTTCATAAATCTAAAGAAAAAAATGAGAAAATAGGAATATTTTAGGATATATTTATATTAGATATTAGAATATATTCATACATAAATACATAATTCTTCCATAAGAATCTATATTGTCTATTTGTATATTTTTCTTATTAAGAATATCTTAATATTTAAGATTATCTTATTATTCTCTAATTGATTAGAATTCAATATTTATGAATATTTCAATGAAATATTTAGTTAAATAAAAACTTTTATCTATTCATGGGAATTTCTTTTTCATCTGAATGAAAGTAAAGCCAAAGGGTTTTTTTAGGTTTATAATTTTTTTTTTATTTTAATAAAAAGAATTTATGATGGACAATCCTGAAAGATTTGTTGAAGATGTAAATAAGTTTGCTTAAAACTGATTTGTTTTTTTATGTGATATTATTCATATGAGAGGTAATTTTCAGTGAAATCCTTTCCGGGTATAGACTTAATCTATAAGTCTATAAGTGTACATTCTTATGTATCGGTTCAACCAATGACTATTCATAATTCCATATTGAATCAATTGCATATGGTTCCAAATTAAAAGAAAATTATAGGGATGTTATGGTAAAACTTCGTTTGAAACGATGTGGTAGAAAGCAACGTGCGACTTGAAGGACATGATTGGTTGTGGATTCTGACATCCATCATCTTTTATACAAATGAAGATGCTCTTGTCTCGACATGATTTGTTCTGCTAGGAACCTGATTGAATTTGTTTTGGGTTGCTAAATAAAGATACTAAAAGATACTAATGGTATAAATGGTATATTTAAGGTATAGCATATGATGGAGCTCGAGGAAAAAGAATTGATTCTTTTATCGGAGTAATAATCTAGGGTTAGTGACAATCAATAAGTTAGATCAACTTTGTAAATATATCATCAATATCTAAATATAGATAAATGGATAGGTTCAAATTTGAACAAGTTTGAAATGAAAAAAAAACCAAATTTGTCGAAAATTTCAAACTGTTTCGATCAAGAGTGTATCACAAAGGAATAAAATGATTTTTCCCTTTTCCATAGAAAGAACAAAAAGTATGTTGCTGCCTTTTTGAAAAGGAGTAAAGATCACCGAAGTAATGTCTAAACCTAATGATTTCAAAAAGCACAAAGCAAAGACAACAAATTCCGGAACAAGGAAACACTTTTTTTAACTTGTCTCAACAATTTGATCAGAATGAGTAAAAAAAGATAGATCTGAAAATAGACAAAAAAATAGGTTAGAGACAGCTCAAGAAATTTTAAGGATTTCCTTTTGAACTCTTTTAAAAATACCCAACTTGAGTTAGGAGTATAAATGAAATTTATTTTTCTGTAAAGAAGTAAAAAAAAGGATCAAATTTCAGTCTAATTCTTTATAGATCAGATCTATTTCTATTTCTATTTCTATCTATATAGATAATAGATAGAAATAGAAATTATAGAAATTCAAATCATTTTTTCTTGAGCCGTATGAGGAGAAAACTTCCTATACGTTTCTAGGGGGGCATCTTTTATCTACATCTATCCCAATGAGCCATCTATCGAATCGTTGCAATTGATGTTCGATCCCGAAGAGAAGGAAGAGATCTTCAAAAAGTGGGTTTTTATGATCCGATAAAGAATCAAACTTATTCAAATGTTCCTGCTATCTTATATTTCCTTGAAAAAGGTGCTCAACCCACAGAAACTGTTTATGATATTTTAAGGAAGACAGAATTCTTTAAAGAATTTCGAATTTCTTTTGATAAAAAAAGAAAAGAAAAACAAGAATCATGAAGAAAAAAAGTATAGGATAATATAGTACCTATCTTTGTTTAATTCTTTATTCAAAATTCAAAGTTTTTTTCTTGTTCTATTCATACTTATTTTATTCTTCTTTTTCTTATTTTTGTGGACCCCCCCAACAAGGGGGGTAATCTTTCTTCTTGTATTTGTATTGTATCTTTCTTTTTTTGATTAAAGAAAGCCACTCTTTTTCTAGATATACTTTTTTCTTATTCCTTATTTTTTATTTTTTTTCCACTCAAAGTTTTATTCTTTATGTTGTACTAATCCAACACAAATTTCCATAGAATTTCTTGAATTTTGTTTTCTAAAAAGTCCATTCATATTGACAATGGCGTATCAAACAAATATAATTTGATCATATATAAATAGATCTTTTTATCCCCATTCCCTATTGGCTCTTTCCTTCATTTTAGTAAAATGGATGAGTTTGCTTAATTTTTTTTTATTTTGATCGTATCTACACTTCATATCGATCCGGGTTGCTAACTCAATGGTAGAGTACTCGGCTTTTAATTGCGACTATGATCTTTTACACATTTGGATGAAGAAATTCGTCTAGACTATTGGTATAGTTTATAAGACCGCGACTGATCCTGAAAGGTAATGAATGGAAAAAAGAGCATGTCGTAAAAAAAAATAGAAAAATTCTAGTACTCATAATATAAATAGAACAAGAATTTTTTTTTAGAACATTTTTAAAGTTCAGTAAAGTATTTTTTGTCTAGTGAATAAATGGATAGAGCCTTATGGCTCCAATTCGAGTAAGAAAAAAAAGCAACGAGCTTCCCTTCTTAATTTGAATGATTACCCGATCAAATTACTAATTATACGTTAAAAATATCTTAGTGCCTGATGTGGGAAAAGGGTCTCTTGTGAGACCATTGATTCTTTTTTTTATTAATCCTAATTATTCTTTATTGTGGATTGGAGACGGATGTGTAGAAGAAAGAGTATAGTGATAAAAAATTATTATTTCCAAAGTCAAAAGAGTGATTGGGTTGCAAAAATAAAAGATTTTTAACATTTTTTCTTATTTTTATTTTCTTTCTTTTATTATTATTTCTATCTTCCTAGTTCTATTTTCAAATTAACAAGGAAAAGAAAATCAAATTAGATAGAAAGGAAAAAGAAAAAGATCTGTAGATTGGGCTCTTTGTCTCCGGGGTATATATTCTTTTTTTGTTCTTACTTTTCTATAATTTTAGAATTTTTTACTTCTTAGATTCTTCTTATGATTTTTAATCACAGTACAGTCTAAAAGTTTAAAAAGTATAAAAAGTCTATCTTCTTTTATATTATTTAAAATATAAAAAATATAAAGTATAGACAGTGCATAGTATATAATAATACTAGACTATATTATTCTATTATTAGAATTATCTCTTAGAATAATTAGAAGAATAAGAATTCTATTATTATAATTTCTTCTAGTTAGAAGTTCTACTATTTTATTATAAAGAGTATTTTATAAAGAGTATTTTACTATAAGAGAAAAAATAGACTATATACAACATACACACATACGCCGTTCTGACCATATTGCACTATGTATCATTTCATAACACAAGAAAAACTTCTCTTTTTTGGTTAAAGTAGAAATGTATTGAAATAGCAGAATTACAAGGATATTTAGATTGAAAAAAGAGAGATTTTGGCAACAAAACTTCCTATATCCGCTACTCCTTCAGGAGTATATTTACTCACTTGCTCATTATCATAGCTTCAATAGTTCGATTTTTTATGAACCTGTGGAAATTATCGGTTATGACAATAAATCTAGTTTGGTACTTGTGAAACGTTTAATTACTCGAATGTATCAACAGAAATATTTGATTTCTTCGGTGAGTGATTCTAACCAAAATGGATTTTCGCTGCACAAGAATTCTTTTTCTTATCATTTTTATTCTCAAATGGTATCAGAAGGTTTTGGAGTCATTCTGGAAATTTCATTCTCGTCGCGATTAGTATCCTCCCTTGAAGAAAAAAGAATACCAAAATCTCAGAATTTACGATCTATTCATTCAATATTTCCCTTTTTAGAGGATAAATTATCACATTTAAATTATGTGTCGGATCTACTAATACCCTATCCTATCCATATGGAAATCTTGGTTCAAATCCTTCAATGCTGGATCAAAGATGTTCCTTCTTTGCATTTATTGCGATTTATTTTCCACGAATATCATAATTTGAATAGTCTCATTACTTCAAAAAAATCCATTTACGTCTTTTCAAAAAGAAAGAAAAGATTCCTTTGGTTCCTACATAATTTTTATGTATATGAATGCGAATATATATTCCTTTTTCTTCGTAAACAGTCTTCTTATTTACGATCAATATCTTCTGGAGTCTTTCTTGAGCGAACGCATTT